TTAACTTTTAGTGTATGGCACGTTAAATTTTGATTTTAAAGGAAATGATTCAAGTCATTGAAGTTAATAAAGGTAATAAAAAATTACATGTTTTATCCTATCAAGATAATCCTTTTTCAGGCACTTTATCAAGTGAAGTTTTATTTGCTTGTTTTTCAAAATATTATCTCATTTATTTGAATTTGTAGCAGCCAAACACAAATTACATTTAATTTTTTGTATCTTATATGTTTGCTTTTAAAAGCAAGACTTTTGTTGAATTTCATTTATGCTCTGCTGTCTAATCGAAAAAGAATTAAAGTTAAAGAAGACATTTAAAAAAATTAGAAAGTTATTGTTATGTTTACTATCGTAAACAACAAGATCTGTCATATCTCCATATATATATATAAATGATAGCAACGGGAATGAAATACTTAGGTTATCTTGTTACTTTCAAACATAATAAAAAAAGTTTGAAAGTAAAAGATTATTTTTATAGTTCTATAAATTTTATTTGTAAAATTCTTTATGTTAATTAATTGATATTAACTATATAGAAGATATAATTACTTTTTTTTAGTTCTAAAAGTAGATTTTACAAAATTTCTGGCGAAGCCTGTGCCAGCCGCCGCGGTTATACAGGCAGAATAATGAATTTTGTATTAAAGAAATATTTATTTTTATTTATTTTTATTTATTAATTAGGTGAAATTTTTAATTTTTTAAAATGAATAGTTTTTTAAAAATTTATTTAAAAAAATAGGATTAGATACCCTATTATTATAAAATGATAAATTGGGAGTACTTTAAGGTTCGGAAAAACTAAGTAAGATGGCGGTATTTTAATCTTTTTAGAGGAATTTATTCTATAATTGATATAACTCAGGTATCTTACTTAATTTGGTAAGGCAGTTTGTATATCGCTATCATATTATAATGTTAATAGACTTTATTGTAAATGTTGATTTTTTTTAAAAATGTTAGGTCAAAATGCAGCATAAAATTAAGGTTGAAATAAATTACAGGAATTAATATTGATTTTATTGAAAGTTGATTATGGATTTAAGAGTAAATTTAAATTATAATGTTAAGTTGAATTAAGTTCTAAAATATGCACATATCGCCCGTCACTCTCGATTGTGAGATAAGTCGTAACAAAGTAAAAGTACCGGAAGGTGTTTTTGGGGATGAAATCAAATGATATTTCTTTTACAAAGAAAAAAAGCCTTAAGGCCATTCTAATTTAAAATTAAATTGTTATAATTTTATAAATAGGGATATGGTCTTTTTAATGCAATTGAATAATTTTGGTAAAACAATAGATTATTGTATTGTGAGAGAACTTTGAAAAAATGAAAAATAATTAATTGTAAAGAAATGAAATTGTACCTTTTGTATTAGGGATTAATTAAATAAATTATGAATTTATAATTCCCGAAAAATTTTGAGCTACTGCAATTATAGAATATTGTTTCAGAAATATAAAAAATTGTTGTAGAAATGAAATTTTAAACGAAAAGTTTGATATCTGGTTTTTAAGAAAAATTACATATTTTATATAATTTTTATTATTTAATAAAAGTTATTGATTTTTTCTTTGGGGATAAGCTTTAAGAAATTTTTATAAAGTTTTTTCTTTTTTGTAAGGGGTTTAGAAATTACTAAATATTTGTAATAAAGTAACAGATATAAGGATATTTTTTATTTAATTAATTTTTTATTTAATTTAAAATAAAAGATTTTATATTGATATGAGTATAAGTTTTAACGTTTTTTGAAAAGTTAAGTTTTATTTTGGCTATTTTAATAAATTATTAGGAACTAGGCAAAAAGAATTTTTGACTGTTTAACAAAAACATTGTATTTTGAATTAATAAATTATTAGACCTGCTCAATGATTTTTAAATTGCTGTGGTATTATGACTATACGAAGGTATTGAAATAAGGTTTTTATTGAGTGCTAAGAGAATGGTTAAACAAGGATTAGCTTTCTTTTAATTTAAAATGGAATTTAATTTAAAAGTGAAAAAGCTTTTATTAATGTTTGGGACAAGAAGACCCTATGAATTTTTTTTACAAGTTTATTTAAAATTTTAAAAAGTAAATAAAATATTGTTGTAAGTTAATTGGGGTGATTTTTAAAATTAAATAACTTTAAAAATTGGAGGAATTAGAACCACAACTTGTGGTTAATTGAGTAAAATACTCTAGGGATAACAGCGTTATTATTTTGGATAGTTCATATAGATAAAATAGTTTGCGACCTCGATGTTGGATTAAGATACTTGTATAATGCAGCAGTTATATGAGGGAGTTTGCTCAACTTTTAAATTCTTACATGATCTGAGTTCAGACCGGTGTGAACCAGGTCGGTTTCTATCTAAATTAGTTTTAATTACTTTTATAGTACGAAAGGAATTAAAGGTGTAAAATTTTTAAAATAGGTTTGTTAAAATGAATTTAATTTCTATTTTGGCAGAAAAATTGTATCAAATTTAGAATTTGAATATGATCATATCAAATAGAAAAGTTGAAGTGGCAGAAGAAATGCAAGAAATTTAAGCTTTCTTAATGACCTAGTCCTTTAATATTGATTTTATTTAGTTATATTTTTTTATTATTAATAGTTTTGGTAAGTGTGGCTTTTTTTACATTAATGGAGCGAAAAGTTTTGGGCTATATTCATATCCGTAAGGGACCTAATAAGGTTGGTTTAATTGGTATTTTTCAACCATTTTCGGATGTAATTAAATTATTTGGAAAGGAAATAAATTTAATAATATTTATAAACTTATTTTTTTATCAGTTAATTCCAGGGTTGTCATTGGTATTAATATTGTTATTTTGAATTTTGTATTGTTGAGAATCAGCTCAGTTGAAAATTGAATTTGGATTAATTTATTTTTTATGTATTTCTAGATTAGGAATTTATGTAATTTTAGGGGGAGGTTGATTTTCAAACTCAAAGTATGGCTTATTAGGGTCATTTCGAGGTTTGGCTCAAATTATTTCATATGAGGTAAGTTTGGCTATAATTTTAATAAGAGTTATTTTTTTAATATCTTCTTATGAGCTTGGGGAAATTGTAAATTTTCAGGAAGATTTTAAAATAATATGAGGAATAATATTTTTATTTTTTATTTGAATTGTATCTTGTTTGGCTGAAATGAATCGGAGTCCTTTTGATCTTTCAGAGGGGGAGTCGGAATTAGTATCAGGTTTTAATATTGAGTATGGGGGCTATGGTTTTGCTATATTGTTTATATCTGAATATGGTAATATTATTTTTATAAGAATAATTAGTACTATTTTATTTTTTGGAAATTTGGGTTTAATAAATATCTTAGTTCTTTTTATTATATATTTATTTTTATTGGTTCGCGGTACTTTGGTTCGGTATCGTTATGATGTTTTAATAATGATGGCATGAAAAATGATTTTACCCGTAAGAATTAATGTATTTTTTTTAATGTTATTTATTAAAGTTATTTTTTATTGTATCAAAGTTAGAAAGACATTTAGAATTTATTCTTTTTTATATTTTCAAAATATATACTTGTATAGTTAAAATGTCTATTTAATTAGAGGAATAATAAAAAAAAACGAAAAGTATATAACAGTTAGGATTTGTCCAAGAAAAATAAAAGGAATTTCTACAGGACATGATCCAATAAAGGTTAGTAGGATAAATGTATTAGTGAAGCTTCAAAAAAGAATTTTTTTGAAAGGATTTATAGAGATGGATTTGAATTTTGGGTTTATTGTAAAAGGTAAAATGAGGATAATTAAAATTGATATAATTAATGCAATGACCCCCCCTAATTTATTAGGAATAGAGCGAAGAATAGCATAGGCGAATAAAAAGTATCATTCGGGTTGGATATGAGGTGGAGTAATAAGTGGATTTGCTATTAAAAAGTTTTCTGGATCTATGAATATGTAAGGTTTAATTATAATAATAAATAGAGAAAGAAATATGAAGACTATAATTCCTAGAAGGTCTTTTAATGAAAAGTAAGGGTGAAACGGAATTTTGTCGATATTTAATGTTATCCCTAAAGGATTAGATGAACCTGTTTCATGAAGTAATGAAATATGAAGAATAATTATGATTGTTAAAATAAAGGGAAAGAGGAAATGAAAAGTAAAAAATCGAGTTAAGGTGGGATTGTCAACTGAGAAGCCCCCTCAGATTCATTGAGTGACAGTTGATCCAATATAAGGGATAGCAGATAGAAGATTAGTAATTACTGTTGCTCCCCAGAAGGATATTTGACCTCAGGGGAGGACATATCCTAGAAATGCTGTTGCTATTAGAATCAAAATAATTATAGTTCCTGAAAATCAAGGACCTGTTAAGAGAAATGAAGAGTAGTATAATCCTCGTGCGATGTGAATGTAAAGACAAATGAAAAATAATGAGGCTATATTTGCATGAATTGCTCGAATAAATCAGCCAAAGTTTACGTCTCGAGAAATGTGTGAAATTCTTGAAAAGGCTAATGTAATATCACTTGAATAATGAAGGGCTAGGAAGATTCCTGTTAAGATTTGAGTTATTAGGCAGAAGGATAATAGTGAACCAAAATTTCACATATATGAGATATTTGATGGAGCTGGAAGATCAATAAGGGTTGTGTTTAAAATTTTTAAAAGATTGTGTTTTTTTCGAATAATCATTAGTTAATAGATTTTAAAGGGGCTATGGAAGATTTAATTATTACTATAATTGAAATTAAAGTTAGCATTAGGTAAATTAAAATAAATATTAGAATGGTTAATGAAGTTGGAGAAAATAAGGTTATTATTTGGTAGTTTTTAGTTGAAAAAAAAGTTATTTGTTTGGTATTTAATATGAAAGTTAAAGGGATTATGAAGAAATATATTTTTTTAAAAATAAACTTTTTGTTGGGTGTTAAGCTAGTAATATAAAGAAAAATTACTAGTAACCCACCTAGAATTAATAATGTGATTATAAGAATAAATCATGAAAATTTTATATATATATATATATATATATTTAATGTAATAGTTGTGAGAATTATAATAATGATTAGTATAATTGGGTGGGTTGAAAAAATAAAAGATAGAATTAGAAGGAGAATTAATTTTATATCAGAAAATAGTATAAGAATTATATAAATTTTGGGTATTTAGGATGAGAAATCTTTTCTGATATTATAAGAAAATTCAATTGGAGTTTACAAAACTCCTGTTTTTAATTTAAACTATTATAATAATAACTAATGTTTTTAGTTGGGGGAATTATTTTTATTTGTGGATTTTTAAGAATTTTATTAAATCGAAAGCATATTTTAATTGTATTATTATGTTTAGAATTTATATATTTAGGAATTTTATTTTGTGTTTTTTTTAGTGCTGGCTTAGAATGAAGAGGTTTAAATTTAATTGTTTTTATATTTTTAATTGTTTGTGAGGCTGGATTAGGATTATCAATTTTAGTTAGAGTTGTTTATCATTATGGTAATGATAGGATTAATTCAATTATTTTATTAAAATGTTAATAATTTTATTAAGAATAATTTGAATAACTGGATTTAGTTTTCTTTTTTCTTTTATTGAAGTAATTTTGATATTTTATTTTTTAACTATAATTTTTTTTACTCAAATAAATTGAAGAGTAGTTGGGGGCATTGGAATTTTTTTAGGCATGGATCTAGTTGGGTTTATGTTGGTAGAATTAAGATTGTGAATTGGAATTTTGATATTTATTGCAAGATTAAGTTTATCTATTTTCTTTGAAAAAATGTACAAATTTTATATGTTAGTTATAATTTTATTGTTGATGTTTTGTTTTCTTGTTATAAATTTAATAGGTTTTTATTTGTTTTTTGAAAGTGTTTTAATTCCTATTATTATAATAATTATAGGTTGGGGGGGACAGCCTGAGCGTCTTCAAGCGGGAATTTATATATTATTTTATACTTTAGGAGGATCTTTACCTTTATTAATTTATTTATTGAGATTTTCTGAAAGAGTAAGAATTTTTTATATAGCTTGGGAAAATTATAATATTTCTTGACTTTTTTTTTTAATAGGTGTTTCAGGATTTATAGTAAAGATGCCTATGTTTTTTGTCCATTTGTGGCTTCCTAAGGCTCATGTTGAGGCACCTGTAGCTGGGTCTATAGTTTTAGCAGGAGTTTTGTTAAAATTAGGTATTTATGGTATGTTTCGAATTAAAATAATGATAAGAGAAAAATTATTATTATATGGTCATTGATTTGTAAGAATTATTTTAATTGGGGGGATAATTGTTGGAATAATTTGTTTATGTCAGGTGGATGTAAAATCATTAATTGCATATTCTTCTGTATGTCATATAGGAATGGCCTTGGGGGGAATTTTTAGAATGGTTTTTTGGGGTTATTTAGGAAATATTATAATTATGCTGGGACATGGACTTTGTTCTTCTGGTTTATTTTGTTTAGCTAATATATTTTATGAACGATTTTTTACACGAAGTATAATTTTGTTAAGGGGAGTTGGAATTTTTTTCCCTTATATTTCGCTATGGTGATTTTTATTTAGAAGTATTAATATAGCTGCTCCACCCTCAATAAATTTAGGTGGAGAGATTTTATTAATTGGTAGTTTAATTAAATGGAGTTTTTTAGTGGTTGTTCCTCTAAGAATTGTAATATTTTTTAGAACTAGTTATTCAATTTATATATATAGTTATTTAAATCATGGGAAAGGGTGGGTTGTTTATGGAAATAAAATTATTAATTTTCGTGAATTGTATTTAATGTTAATACATTTTTTACCTTTAATTTTGTGAATTATAAAAATAGAATTATTTTGTTATTTTTATCTAATTAGTTTATTAAAATATTAAATTGTGGATTTAAAGATGTATTTACATTAGATAATATTTATAAAATGGGGTGTTATGCTAATTTTTATGAGAATATTTAATTTGTTAATAAGTTTTTTTTGCTTAGAGTTTGAAAAGATTTTTATAGTGGAATATTATTTATTTTTATTAAGAAATTTTGAATTAAAAATATTTTTTGTTTTTGATTGGATAAGATTAATGTTTGTTAGTGTGGTTTTATTTATTTCTGGTATAGTAGTTATTTATAGAAATGACTATATGAGGGGGGAGAAATACAAATTTTATTTTTTGTATGGAGTTTTATTATTTGTTGGTTCAATAATTTTGATAATTGTTAGACCAAATTTATTTATAATTTTATTGGGTTGGGATGGTTTAGGATTAGTCTCGTATTGCTTGGTAATTTATTATCAAAATTATAAATCTGATGCTGCTGGAATGATTACTATTTTAAGAAATCGTGTAGGGGATGTAATGATTTTATTAAGTTTTGTTTATTTATTAAATTTTGGAACTTTAGATTTTTTTATTTACGAAAAAATATATTGGGTATGTGGATTTATGTTAGTAATTGCTGGAATGACTAAAAGAGCTCAAATCCCTTTTTCAGCATGATTGCCGGCTGCTATAGCAGCCCCAACTCCAGTTTCTTCTTTAGTTCATTCGTCGACTTTAGTAACGGCTGGGGTTTATTTATTAATTCGTTTAAATTTGCTTATAAATATTAAGGAATATTCAAATTTTTTATTATTTTTTTCCGTTTTAACAATAATAATAGCAGGAATAGGGGCCATAATTGAAACTGATTTAAAAAAGGTAATTGCGTTATCTACATTAAGACAACTTGGTTTAATGATGATGATTTTATCTTTAGGGAAGTATGATTTATCTTTTTTTCATTTAGTAACTCATGCTTTATTTAAGGCAATGTTATTTTTGTGTGCCGGGTTTATAATTCATAGAAGATTAGGGAGCCAAGATATCCGATTTATAGGAAATTTTTATTTAATGAATCCTTTAATTGGTGTTGCTTTTAGTTTGGCAAATATAGCTCTGTTTGGTATTCCATTTTTAAGAGGATTTTATTCGAAGGATATAATTTTGGAGTTTATTTATTTAAGCAGATATAATTTATTATTTATAGTTATAATTATTTTCTCTACTATTTGCACTGTTGTTTATTCTTTACGGGTAATATTTTATTCTTTATGAAGGGGGGGTTTAAAGATAGTTAATTTTAATTATCATTGATCAGCAGCAATAGAAATTCCAATTTTTATTATAGGGATTGCAGTTTTATTTTTTGGGTCAATGATAAGATGAATTTTAGAGTTAAGTTATGAAATAATTTTATTAAATTTTGAAACCAAATTAATTAATTTAATTATTATTGTTAGAGGAATTTATATATTTGTTATAGTTTTTGAAAAAGTTGGGGAAATAAATTTAGGTATTATTGGGGAATTTTTAGGAAATATGTGATTTATATCAAGATTTTCTGGTCCAATTTTATCTAATAAGATTATTCATGGGATAAATTATAATAATTATGATAATGGCTGATTAGAGGAAGTAGGACCCCAAGGTTTTTATAAATTAAATAGAATGTTTAGAATATTTGTAACTTGGCTTCAAATAAATTCTTTCAAAAATATAATTTTATTTTGACTAATTTTATTTATTTTAATAATAATTTGTTTCTATAGTTTAAATAAAAAATATGATAGTGAAAATATCAAGATATAATATTATTTAGAAATATTTATGGCATATATGCATTTTAACAATGAAAATGTTAGGTGTTTTTACACTACAAAAATAAAGGTTAAATGATTTCATTATAATAGAGTTAGCAGCTCTATTTTAGTAACCTTAATATTTTAATAGGATTTATCAATTTATTCATTAACAGTGAATAGCCTCTTTTTGGCTTCTATTAATAAAAATGGGATTTCCCTCGGGTCAGGTCGAAACTGATTGCAATAATTGCTTCACTTTTAGAATAGGCGAGGGCATTTTCTAAATGCAAATTAGGTTTTTTTAGTTAAAATACTACTCTTATAATCATTGGATTATTCCGTTTTTTCATTCATAAAAAAGCCCAATTATAATCATAGTAATAAGAAAAGAAAGGCTTAAGATTAAATTTATGTTAATAAGGTTGTTAAGTAGTGGGAATGGAAGTAGAATAATAATTTCAATGTCAAAAATAAGGAAAATAATTGAAATTGAGAAAAATCGAAGGGAGAATGGTTGACGGGCGATAGAGAATGGATCAAATCCACATTCAAAAGGAGAATTTTTTTCTTTTTTGAAGATATTTTTTTTTTTAATTATACTGCCAATAATTATAATGCTAATTGTAATTAAAATTGAAATAAAAAAGAGAGAAATTATTTTATTTTTGAAAAACTTTCTAATTGGAAATTAGATGTACTAATATACTAATAAAATTTAAAATGTTCATCAATATACAAATGTATATAAAAATAATCATACTACATCAACAAAGTGTCAATATCATGCGGCAGCTTCAAATCCAAAGTGATGGGTGTTAGAAAAGTGATTTAAAGTTAAACGGAGGAGTGAAATAATTAAGAATGAAGTACCAATAATTACATGGAGCCCATGAAAGCCTGTGGATATAAAAAAAGTTGAGCCGAAAATGGAATCTGAAATTCTAAAAGAAGCTTGATAGTATTCTCAGGCTTGTAAAAGTGTAAATAGGAGTCCTAATAAAAGGGTTATAATTAAGGCATTTTTTGCTTCTAAATATCTTTTATTAATAATTCTATGATGGGATCAGGTAACGGAAATTCCTGATGATAAAAGAATTATTGTATTTAAAAGGGGAATTCTAAAGGGATTGAATGGAATAATTGAAATAGGGGGTCATTGTGAGCCAATTTCAATATTAGGAGATAGGCTTCTGTGGAAAAAGGCTCAAAAGAATGAGAGGAAAAAAAAAATTTCAGAAATAATAAATAATGCTATACCTCATTTTATATTAAGTAAAACGTTAATAGTGTGGTTTCCTTGAAATGAAGATTCACGACAGATATCTCGTCATCATTGAATTATAGTAGCGATTATAATAATAATGGAAAGAAGTATTATATTGAGGTTATTAAAGTGTATGAGGTCAATTATTGCGGTTATAAAAGTAAAGGCAGCAATAGAACCAGATAATGGTCATGGACTTTTATCTACAATATGAAAGGGTTGGAATATCATTAGTTTAATTCATTAAGATATAGTGAGGAGAGGGTAATGAATACATAACTTTGGATAATAGCTACAGCTATTTCTAAAATTAGAAGAATTAGTATGAAGGGAAAAATAATCGGGAATAAAGATGGAAGTGTTTCTATAATATTTCTTAAAAGACATAGAAGTAAATGTCCTGAAATTATATTTGCTGAAAGTCGGACTGCTAAAGTGATTGGACGAATCAAATTTCTAATTGTTTCAATTAATACTATAAATATAGAGAGGGGTATTGGGGTTCCTGAGGGGACCAAGTGACAAAATATATGGTTTGTTTGATTAATTCATCCATATAATATTAAAGTTAATCATGAAGGGATGGCTAGTAAAGTTGTTAAATTAATATGGCTTGAAGCCGTGAAAATATATGGAAATAATCCTATAAAATTATTTGATAAAATAAACCAAAATAAAATGATGTAGAAAAAGATAAATTTTTTTATTTTTTTGGTAAATAAAGAATTTAATTCTTGGATTAAATAAAATGTAATTGTTGATCAAATAAAATGAATTCGAGAAGGGATTAATCAAAATGAATATGGAATTAAATTAAGGATTAAGATTGTTGATAATCAATTTAATGAAATGTTATTAGATGTTGAGGGATCAAAAATTGAGAAAAGATTTATTATCATTTTCAGTTTTTTGAAAGGGTTTTAGAAATTAATATTTTTTTATTAAGAAAAGGGTTAAAATTGAAGTAAATTAAAGATGTTAGTACAATTAAGATAATCAAAAAAAAAAGAATTAGAAGATTTCAATTTATTGGGAACAGCTGAGGTATTAAAAAACACAGTTTGGTAATTTAAGACTGACAATCTTATGTTATTTTTTAACTAGTTTTTCATTGAAAGTACAAATACTATAAAGTGGTTTAAGAGACCATTGCTTTCATTTCAGCCATTCAATGAAAATGTTTTAATTCAATTAAAGAAATTTTTGATTGATGTAATCTCTATGGAGATTGGTATGAAACTATGATTTGCTCCACAAATTTCAGAACATTGACCGAAGAAAATGCCTGGGCGATTAATTTGGGATGAAATTTGGTTAAGTCGGCCAGGAACTGCATCAACCTTTACCCCTAAGGAGGGAACGGTTCAAGAATGAATTACATCTCTTGATGTAATAAGAAGTCGAAGGTTAGAATTAAAAGGGATAATTAAACGATTGTCCACGTCTAAAAGACGGAATGAGGACTGATTTAAAGAATCTGATGGTAACATAAAGGAGTCGAATTCAATATTAAAATCGGAATATTCATATGATCAGTATCATTGGTGTCCAATGATCTTTATTGATATGGTTGGGAAAAAGGCTTCTTCTATAAGATAGAGTAATCGTAGAGAGGGTAAAGCGATATAAATTAAAATAATAGCTGGAATAATGGTTCATAAAATTTCAATTTCTTGGCCTTCTATGAGGAATCGTCTTTTAAATGTATTTAAAGTAATATTTATAATTATATATAAAGTAATGATTGTAATTAGGATAATAATAGTTATTGAGTGGTCATGGAAAAAAATAAGTTGTTCTATTATTGGAGAATTTGCGTTAGGAAAAGAAATATTTGATCAAGTTATCATTTGTTATTTGATAATAATATTAATTTGGCTGAAAGTGTGTTCTGAAGGAGGAAAGTTAAGTTGTCATTCAGTTAATGAAGGTGGGAATTGTGAAAAAATAACTTGTCGTTTTGCTGAGGAGGCTTCTCATAGAATGAAAATAAAAAGTAAAACTCTTAATAAAGATAAGATAGATCCTAAGGAGGAAATTACATTTCATTTTGTAAAAAAATCAGGAAAATCTGAATATCGCCGGGGTATCCCGGCTAAACCCAAAAAGTGTTGTGGGAAAAAGGTTAAATTTACTCCAATAAATATTGAAAAAAAGTGAATTTTTAATATTATTGAATTAAAGGACCATCCAAAAAATATTGGGAATCAATGTGTAATTCCTGCTAAGATAGCAAAAACTGCTCCTATGGATAAAACGTAATGAAAATGGGCTACTACATAATATGTATCATGAAGGGTGATATCAATTGATGAATTAGCTAAAATAATTCCTGTTAACCCTCCAATTGTGAATAGAAATACAAATCCTAGAGCTCATAGAATAGGGGTATCAAATTGAATTCAAACTCCGTGTAGTGTTGCTAATCATCTAAAAATTTTAATTCCAGTTGGAACAGCAATGATTATTGTGGCTGCGGTAAAATAGGCACGGGTATCAACATCTATTCCTACTGTAAATATATGATGGGCTCACACAATAAATCCTAAAAGTCCGATGGCAGCTATAGCATAAATTATTCCTAAAGTGCCGAAAGGTTCTTTTTTTCCTGTTTGGAAACAAATGACATGGGAAATTATTCCAAAACCCGGAAGGATTAAAATATAAACTTCTGGATGGCCAAAGAATCAAAAGAGATGTTGGTATAAAATAGGGTCCCCCCCACCCGCAGGGTCAAAGAATGAGGTATTAAAATTTCGGTCTGTCAATAATATAGTGATTGCCCCTGCAAGGACAGGTAAGGATAGAAGAAGTAAAACTGTAGTAATTAAAACTGATCATAAAAATAAGGGAATTTGTTCTATTTTTATTCTTTTAGGACGTATATTTAGAATTGTTGTAATAAAATTAATTGAACCTAAAATTGAAGAAATTCCTGCAAGGTGTAGACTGAAAATTGCTAAATCAACAGATATTCCTGAGTGGGAAATATTGGATGCTAGTGGGGGATAAACGGTTCATCCTGTCCCTGCTCCTCTTTCAGTTAAAGATGAAGCTAAAAGTAAAAATAAAGATGGGGGTAGTAATCAAAATCTTATGTTATTTATTCGTGGAAAAGCTATATCAGGAGTCCCGATTATAATTGGAATTAATCAATTTCCAAAGCCCCCAATTATAATGGGTATGACCATGAAAAAAATTATAATAAATGCGTGGGCTGTTACAATTACATTATAAATTTGGTCATCCCCGATTAATGACCCGGGTTGTCCTAATTCTGTTCGGATTAAAACGCTTAGGGATATGCCTGCTATTATTGATCAGGCTCCTAAGATTAAATATATAGTGCCAATGTCTTTGTGATTGGTTGAAAATATTCATCGCGGTAAAATGGCTGATTAAGGTGATAAATTGTAAATTTATTTATGATGAAGATCTTTTACTAGTCTTATAGTTTATAAAAAATTTTAAAATGCAAATTTAAAGAAAAAATTTTTAAGACTTAATACAAAGATTATTTCATGCTTTGAAGGCATGTAGTTTTTTTAACTTAAAGACTTAAAGTCAAGGAATTAAAATGAAAATAATTATGAGTTGTGAAGAAATAATTGCAATTAATTTATATAGCATTGATTTTTCTCATTTATAAAAATTGTTAAATTTTATTATGGAATTATAGGAAATTCGGAGATAAAAAAAAAGATTAATTAAAGAGGATAAAATTAAGGGAATTGAAAGGATTATTATATATTTGGAGATAATTTTTAAAGTTATTCATTTTATAGCAAAACCTAATGTAGGAGGTATTCCTCCTAAAGATAAAAGTATAAAAATTAATAAAAGATTAAGTCTTGGATTAATTTTTTTTCTAAAATTGTAAAAATTAATAAAATGAATATTAAAAGCTATGATAATTGTTATAACAATAGTCGAATACAATAAAAGATAAATAAATCAAAAATTTCTTTCTAAAAGTTGTAAGGTTATAATTCATGCTAAATGAGAAATTGAAGAAAAGGCTAAAATTTTTCGAATTGAAAATTGATTAAAGCCTCCAAAGGAACCTACAGTTGCTCTAATAATAATAGGAAATAAAACTAAATTGCTGATAAAAAGAGATAAAATATAAAGGGGAATTATTTTTTGAATTGTTAATAAAATTGAAAGTATATTATAAGATAATCTTTCACTTACTAAAGGGAATCATATGTGAAAGGGGGCAGCCCCAAGTTTTATTAATATTGAAATATTAATGAGAATTCTTAAATTTTGAAGAATTTGAGAATTGATAAAAAATATTGAAATAGAAAAAATATAAATAGAGGAGGCTGAGGATTGAACTAAAAAATATAATATAATTATGTTTATAGATATAAAATTTTTTGAAAGTATAAGAGGAATAAAACTTATTATATTAATTTCTATACAAAGTCATAGAAAAAATAATGATGAGGATGAAAGAGCTATAATAATGGATATAAAAATAAATCATAAAAATAAAGAATAAAATAGTATTATTAATAAAGGAAAAATCATATTTGGGGTATGAACCCACTAGCTTTAAGTTAGCTTACTTTATA